TATTAAAGTTTTAACTTAACTAAAGTACAAAAAGAAATTTGAACTTTTCGATAATCTCGAGTCAAGAACGTAATAGGACGTCTTCGATTGGTTCATAGCGACAATCGAAGATGGTAAGATTGAGATCAAATAAAAGGGAAAAATCGAAAAGAAATAAAATAGGAGTATGCGATAGATAATGATCTAGCTTGATTCTATATTTTTATACTTTTGAATTAATGAAATGAAGGGCGACAAAAGAAAGAATAGGTCTTATTATTCTGACATATTATTAACATTCCTTTGATACTTTTGAGACTTCAAGGGCTGTCTCTGCCTATTTTGCTTGTACTTAATGTTTTCCGATTATACTAGAGATCTTTTAGTATAATCATTAGAACTTGGTCTAATTGGATTTATTGGATTTTTTCATCAATGGTGTTGGATCAGAACCCCCTTTTGACTCTGCGCTGGTAATTCTACTATTATTAGTAAACAATAATTGAATAATTCCTTCATAGAGATCGAGGACATAATTCACATGGATATAGTAAGTCTCGCTTGGGCTGCTTTAATGGTAGTCTTTACATTTTCCCTTTCACTCGTAGTATGGGGAAGAAGTGGACTCTAGAAGTACTACTAATTGAGTTTAGGAATCAAACTGTATCAATTTTTTTTATAGATCGTTCTGCAAAGACTTTTTTTTTTAATTCACTATTTCAATTTAAAAATTGAATTTCAAAAAATTTTCATTTCGAAGTTATATGTATTGGATTCTAGTGGAGTAATGTATTCTATAAATAACATATGAACTCTTTCAATCAAACAAATATTTCAATTATTCCTATGTTCGTATTTCGAAAGTACTCCAAATGGTATGAAATCTTTTCCAATCGAATTCTTCATAAATTTTCTATATCGACAATGAGTAAGAGTAAGAACGAAAGCCTTTTATATACTTTACTTTTTTTTTTACTTTTTATTTGTTATTTTTTTCCGTCTTTCCTCTTCAAAGAGAAAAGAGTTCTGTTATTACATTACGTGGATACACTTTTTTACGGGAAACAACATAGACATAGTGGTTGTACAAGGAGATACTACACATAAGAAAATATTGTCTTGGGCAAGTCACATATTGCGCATTTACCATTTGTTTTATTATTTTAAAAATTTTATTTATGCTGGTCTTTTTTTCATTTCATATAATGGTTGAAAGGTTAAAATTGGTGAGGTTTATTAATCCTTTTCGAAATCCGAAGAAGTTCCCATGGAACCTCTGGATACTCTGTCAACTGGTTAATCAATTACTTCTTTGTTGGAATGCTAACAAGAAGATGACTTGATTTTCTTTTATTATACCCATACCTCTTTTTCTTTCATTGATTTGATTCTTTTTTTCAATGGATATCGGAATTCATATTAAAAAAGATAAGAAATCTAGGAATTAGAATCGTAAGAGTAAGAGCTGTCTTTCGATTATTTCAAATTGATTGGAATCAACACAAATCAAATAGAAATAGATGAAGCAAAGAAATAGGATTGGGACATGACACTATGTACATTCTATATGGAATTTATATCTATATAATGTCAATTGATATATATTAAATTAACCTGTATCGTCATACAGCAAACTTTATACAGTACAATAATAATACTAGTATGGTAGAAAAATCGTTTTCTACCATACTATCCAGTATCTCATAGAATACTGCTGATTCTAGTTCGATGATTTCATTTAAAACGTGAAATTTGAATCCTTTTTATTTTATTTCTTCTCTTCAATCATTGATAAAAACTAAAAAGTCACAAGTTTAATTTAAATTAATCACTTTGACTTACTGTTTTTACGTATATTATAAGTAAAAAAGCAGTAGGAATTAGAATGAACAGTGCAGTAGCAATAAATGCGAGAATATTTACTTCCATAATTTCATCCTTTCGTTTTTCTTTAATTCGCAATAACTCGGGATTTAATCCCATAGAGATAATAAATCTTTTGTCTATAAATTCAATGAGATGAATTACATCGAGATATAATCGAATCGGATCAATATCATGAATAACAATATCTGACAAATTGATTCATCGTCAAGAATTGAATAATATAACATAGGAAGATCTTTTATCCATATCGAATTCCAAAGTCAATTTTGATACAATCAAAAACCCCACTTTGATTTATATTTTTCATTCTTTTCCACCCTTTCCTATAAACTAGCGCCCTCCTTGTACAATCATTTGATGAAGTATCATCTAACCGCTTTTACACTTATCTTTGGTTCCAAACAAAGCCAAACAATAGAAATTTAAAAAATAAAAAGATAAAAAGAAAAGGGATTCCTGTTGGCAATGAAATTCTACTCTTTGTACTTTCTTTCACAGAACAGAAAAATGGAAGATGAATTGCTGTATTTTTTTATTGGATTTGGATCCATCGGGACTGACGGGGCTCGAACCCGCAGCTTCCGCCTTGACAGGGCGGTGCTCTGACCAATTGAACTACAATCCCAAGGAAATA